CTGAATATTTATTTGATAAGGGCTTATTTGACCTAATCGTACCGCGTAATCTTTTAAAAAACGTTTTAGGTGAGTTATTTAAGTTCCACACTTTCTTTCCTTTGAATCAAAATGGAATGGAATAGAGACGAAATAAAATAGAACACTAAGCTCAATTATTTGTAGCAAACGGGTAGTTTATTTGTCAGAATCAAATAAAAATAGAATTGCCCTTCGTCACATAAGATCGAATTGTATAATATAAAAAAGCAAAAGTTGCGGATAACTCCCCCTTATATCTATTTCTTTTCTGATTAAAATCTAAAAAAAAAAAAAAGAAATTCCCCGTTTAGGCAACCAAAACGTAATTCTTCTTCGCCTTTTGCGTATATAATTCAACTTCGAAGACAAGAAGACGAAAAGACAAATACAATACTTAGTTCTATATTTCTTGCCCTTATTCTAGATACTCACTTAGATTTTTGTATATAGATACCGCGATTTAGGGTTGTCATACTAATTGAAATTGAGCATTGAATGGGTTATTACAGTCATAATAATGAGCTTTATTTGAATTAATTATTTTCATTCTTTTCTAATTTCTAAAATTAGAATTATTATAAGATATATTGAATTTATAAATAACATAACAGGTACAAACAATAAATCGAGGTACCCATTTCTATGACAACTTTCAACTTTCCCTCTATTTTTGTGCCTTTAGTAGGCCTATTATTTCCGGCAATTGCAATGGCTTATTTATCTTTTCATGTTCAAAAAAACAAGATTCTTTAGATCCGAGGCGACTCTATATCTATACCTTACAATTGTTTCAAAACTTAGATTTGTATCATAAAAAAGATATCGATTTAGTGAAATACGATATAATACGTGTATGCTATTTTCGCTGAGCAAACATAAGCATAAAAAAGGACGGGGCCCCCCAGGCCCGCTGACACAAAAAATATAGCCAATGAATTCTACCCGTGTCAGGATCCGCTGGATAGATCAAATTGGCAACGGAAGATTCGTGTTTTAGATGTATAGTGAGATTATATGAGGTATGCTAGTTTTCAGCTCTAACCTATTTGATGACTTATTCCTAAAGTAAAGGTTCACATCAAACTAGTGCTAGTTGATGAGAGTTATTTCGTAAACAAAAAGAGTAAAGTCAAATTAATTTGAGGTAGTCTCTCAATTCCAATAAAATACAATCGGATCGAGTATGAGTTGGCGATCAGAACATATATGGATAGAACTTATCGTGGGGTCTAGAAAAATAAGTAATTTATGCTGGGCCGTTATCCTTTTTTTAGGATCATCGGGATTCTTTTTGGTTGGAACGTCCAGTTACCTTGGACAAAATTTAATATCCTTTTTTCCTTCTCATCCAATCATTTTTTTTTCGCAAGGGATCGTGATGTCTTTCTACGGACTCGCGGGTCTCTTTATTAGTTCCTATTTGTGGTGCACAATTTTCTGGAATATAGGTAGTGGTTATGATCGATTCGATAGAAAGGAAGGCGTAATGTGTATTTTTCGTTGGGGATTCCCTGGAAAAAATCGTCGCATATTACGCCGATTCTTTCTAAAAGATATTCAGTCCATTAGAATAGAAGTTAAAGAGAATTTTTATGTTCGTCGTGTTCTTTATATAGACATCCGAGGGCGGGGGGTCATCCCCTTAACGCGTATTGATGATAATTTGACTCCAAGAGAAATTGAGCAAAAAGCTACTGAATTGGCCTATTTCTTGCGTGTACCAATTGAAGTATTTTGAGAACTGGTGGATTCCCTTCATCAGGAGATAAAAACGGAAGAATCGACCCTTTTCTAGAACATAAATAAAATCTAGAACATAAATAAAAATGAACCCCCCCCTTTTTTTGAGGTTTCCTTTTTTGTTACTTAATGATAATGACCAACACAAAAATGACAATGACTAATCTGTGAATTTTGTTTTGAAATAGTAGATATTTTGATAGAAAAAGAGGTTCTTTCATCTCAAAATCTTACTACTATTCATTAATTAAGAATTAAGGGGGTCATTTATCAAGAGGAAACTGTTGTTTCAAATTTAACTTAATAACTTCATTCGAAGTGGGTTCTTAGTCAATTTTTCTATTCTTTCTAGATTCAAAGACTAACCAAAAATCCTAAAAAACTAGATTCATCATACCTTGTATAGAATATAGAACTCATAGATGAAAGAAACATTTAATCACATAAAACGGACGCATCGAGTTGGTTGATTAACAATTCACAGGGGAAAAAATGGCAAACAGGAAAGTCTTCCCACCTCTGGTATATCTTGTATCTATAGTATTTTTGCCCTGGTGTCTTTCTCTCTCATTTAAAAAAAGTATGGAATATTGGGTTACGAGTTGGTGGCATACTAGTCAATCCGAAATTTGTTTGAATGAGATTCAAGAAAAAAATATTCTAGAAAAATTCATAGAATTGGAGGAACTGTTCGTCTTCGACGAACTGATCGAAGAATATTCAGAGATACGTCTACACAAGCTTCGTATAGGAATTCAACAAGAAACGATCCAACTAATTAAGATACACAATGAGGATCGTATCCAGATTATTTTGCACTTCTCGACAAATATAATATGTTTTGTTATTCTAAGCGGGTATTCTATCATTGGTAATGAAGAACTTGGTATTCTTAACTCGTGGTCACAGAAATTCCTATATAACTTAAGCGATACAGTCAAAGCTTTTTCTATTCTATTATTAACTGACTTATGTATCGGATTTCATTCGCCCCACGGTTGGGAATTAATGATTGGCTCTGTCTACAAAGATTTTGGGTTTGTTCATAATGATCAAATTCTATCTGGTCTGGTTTCCACCTTTCCAGTCATTCTTGATACAACTTTTAAATATTTGATTTTTCGTTATTTAAATCGAGTATCTCCATCACTTGTAGTTATTTATCATTCAATGAATGACTGATAAAAAAGATCCACTGATATTAATCTAATAAAATGGGAGCCCTTGTTATTTTGTAGTTGTACAAAAAAAAGTATTGAAAATCGTACTTACGTTTTCTACTTTTACCCATCTTCGGGATTCGTCCGATATTATTCTCCAGGAAATCTCATTGCAGTAAAATTGGTTAATTAACTAACAGAATCGTGGATAGGGAACTATACTAGCAACTTACCCCCCCTTATTGTATTGTAGAAATTTTTGGATCAATGGTTGGACCATGGAAAATAGAAACACTTTTTCTTGGATAAAGGAACAGATTACTCGTTCCATTTCCGTATCGCTTCTAATATATATCATAATCCGTCCGGATATTTCAAAAGCATATCCCATTTTTGCACAGCAAGGTTATGAAAATCCACGAGAAGCAACGGGGCGTATTGTATGTGCCAATTGCCATTTAGCTAACAAGCCCGTGGATATTGAGGTTCCGCAGGCGGTACTTCCAGATACTGTATTTGAAGCAGTTGTTCGAATTCCTTATGATATACAACTCAAACAAGTTCTTGCTAATGGTAAAAGAGGGGGTTTGAATGTGGGAGCTGTTCTTATTTTACCGGAAGGTTTTGAATTAGCTCCTACCGATCGTATTTCTCCTGAGATGAAAGAAAAGATAAGTAATTTATCTTTTCAGAGCTACCGCCCTAATAAAAAAAATATTCTTGTCATAGGCCCCGTCCCCGGTCAGAAATATACCGAAATAACCTTTCCTATTCTTGCCCCCGACCCCGCTAATAAGAAAGACGTTCACTTCTTAAAATATCCTATCTACGTAGGTGGGAACAGGGGAAGGGGTCAGATTTATCCTGACGGGAGCAGGAGTAACAATACAGTTTATAATGCTACAACAGCGGGCATAGTAAGCAAAATAATCCGAAAAGAAAAAGGGGGATATGAAATAAACATAACAAATGTGGATGGGCGGCAAGTAGTTAATATTATACCCCCAGGACCAGAACTTCTTGTTTCAGAGGGTGAATCTGTCAAATTGGATCAACCATTAACGAGTAATCCTAATGTCGGCGGATTTGGTCAGGGAGATGCAGAAATAGTACTTCAAGACCCATTACGTGTCCAAGGACTTTTGTTCTTCTTGGCATCTGTTATTTTTTCACAAATATTTTTGGTTCTTAAAAAGAAACAGTTTGAGAAGGTTCAATTGGCTGAAATGAATTTCTAGACTTGTGGATTTATAGACACCAAGTTCGTAAAAAGAACCAAATTTTGTTCGTAATTATGGATGATCAAAGATAAAAAAAAAATGAAAATTATGAAAACCTATTTGCTGGGTTAGACTCTTTGTCTACCTTTCTCCCGGATGCAGGTAATTCTTTGTATCGCATTGCTAGTCAGAATATGTCGATTAAAAAAAAGTTTTTGAATCGGCGGGGTAATACGGCTATGGTACTATTGCTAAATTTCAATGTCATAAAATGTATCATTTTTATAGTCGAATTTTAGAGTATAAGTATAAATACAATCCAATTGGATTAGATCCTAGACAGAAATAATCGGATAATAGAACATATAACGGTGCTAAACTAAAAATGCGTCTTGCTAGTCTAGTCTTCGGCACAAGAAAGTAAATTTGGACACCTTTTTCTTGTGTCGAAAGAGTAATGATTCTTTGAAGAACAGGATCAAGAACCCTTACTCCCTTTTTGACTCTTTTTCCTTTTTTCCAGATCTTTTTTAGATTTACTGATTTAGTAAGAGATATTATAAGTATAAGGGGTAGCGGACAAATAAAAAACAATAGAACCGTTAATTAATATTAATTAGTAAGTTAGTAAGTAGAATAATAATTAAGTAGAACTTATTAACTAAACTTACAAAAAAATTTGAATTTTGATGAGATATTAAACTAAATTGAGTCAAACTCAAAATTCAAAAGAGAAGAGGGAATCTTTTTTTGAGTTATACGAAAAAATGGTATGATTCTTAAGAACTCAACGGGATTCCCTTCTTTGTTTGTCGGATTCTAGGGGAAAGTGCCCGTTGAGTTCTTACATTTTCATCTA